TCTTAATATCTTTTTGAGCAAGAGCTAAAGTAGCTCCTAATAGTACTGTTATTATACCTATAAAAGATATTACATTCATTGTATAAGGTATAACTATGAAAAGAGGAAGAAGTCGAGCAACTAGAAAAATCCCCGCCGCTACCATGGTAGCGGCATGTATGAGAGCTGAAATAGGAGTAGGCCCCTCCATAGCATCAGGTAACCATACATGAAGAGGAAATTGAGCGGATTTAGCAACTGGACCGGCAAATAAGAACAAAGTACATAAAATACAAAATAAAAAATTGATTTCATTCTTATTAATTAAGTTATTGAATATTTCAAATAAATCCCCAAACTCAAAACTGCCCGTTATCCAATAAAGGCCTAAAATTCCTAATAATAAGCCAAAATCCCCTATACGATTAGTCACAAATGCTTTTTGACAAGCATTTGCGGCAATAGGTCGTGTGAACCAAAAACCTATTAATAGATACGAACACATTCCAACTAATTCCCAAAAAATATAAATTTGTATCAAATTTGAACTAGTAACTAATCCCAACATGGAAGTATTGAAAAAACTCATATAAGCAAAAAATCGCAAATATCCCCGATCATGAGACATATAATTATCACTATAAATAAGAACCAAAATTGCAACAGTAGTGATTAACATTGACATAATAGAAGTAAGTGGATCGATCAAGTAACCGAATTCTAAAGAAAAATCATTATTAATGGTCCAAGACAATACATATTGATAAATAAAATTACTATTTATTTGCTGAATAGACAGCTTCATAGAAAAAATCATAACTATACTTAACACCAAAATACTAGAAAAAGCCCATATACGCCGAAGATTTTTTGTTGCTATCGGAAAAAAAAGAAGTCCCGCTCCTATTAACAAAGGAACTGGAAGTGGAATGAAGGGTATAATCCATGCATATTGGTATATATGTTCCATAATAGAATAGAAAATTTTTAATTAATTTCATTTTTTGGTTTACAATTCACCGGTTCTTGCCTCTTTTGAAAGAAGTCAATAAAAAAATCAAGACATGTAATTAATAACTTAAATATAATTTTAAAATTTCTTTTTCTTATTCTATTAAATTACTTAGAATCCATATATAGAATAATAAAAGATAAAAAATTCAACTAAAAAAATACTATCTAAAGATCTAATAAAATCAATAATGATACAAACAAATAGGAACTAGTTACTAATTATTTTAGTTAGTTTATTCAAAATTATTAACTAGTTTTATGAAAAATTATTTTATTTGATTGTCTTACATTCCAAACAAAAAAAAATATAACAAGATTCAATATTTTTTTTATAATTCTAGATTTTTTATAGAAAAGGATATCTATTACTTTACTTTTTATTTTACATAACATAGAATGTTAAAAAAATTTCAATTAAGATTAACTAAAAAGTTAATCTTCTAAAAAGTTAATCTTATAAGAGTTGAGTTATTAAACTTTTCGATGTGACTTATTACGTACACGTAAATTAAATGCAACACAACAAAAATAGACATAAAATATACGTATAAGTCAAAAATTTGATTCATTATTTCAATTTAATTTTGATTAATCTTAATTAATTTTGTACGAATTTTTTGACTTATTTCATCTATTCCATAGAAGATTTTGTTTCTCCTAATCTAATATTTTATATTTACTAGAAAAATATATTTTTAATTAGATTTTGTTTTTATATTTTATTAAAATAAAAGTTTAATGAAGAAGATATTGCATAGAATCTAAATACATAGATAATGAATAAGAAACAAAGATTCGTTTGACCAACAGATGTCTTTCACATCCAACTATAACAATGAGTAATGAATTTTATTTTCAATGGCAGTTCCAAAAAAACGTACCTCTCTTTCTAAAAAACGTATTCGTAAAAAGCATTGGATAAGAAAAGGACGGTTGGTAGCGAAAAAAGCTTTTTCGTTAGGAAAATCTCTTTCCACTGGAAATTCAAAAAGTTTCTTTTTTTTGTACGAAAAATAAGTAATCAAACCTTGGAATAATCGAAATCGTCCTAACTCACAAAAATGGGATAAGAAATTGAAAATGAATTTATTTTAAATCTAAAATATAGAAAATAAACAATTTCAATTGACAAATTTTTTGATTGAAACTTTATATATATTTTTTTTTTATTGTGTAGAATAAGAACTATTATGTCGACCATAAAATTAAATAACAAAAATAGTACTTTTTTTGTTTGAATTTGAAAATATATATAGGATTTCATCACCTTTCTTTTTTAGTGTATTTTCTCATTTCTAGGATGGGGATTTTTTCCCCATCAACCTATTTGTTTTGTCACAACCAAATATTTATTTTATATGAAATATGCAGTTTAATAATTAATTGGTTTGTTGAAACTTAAGATAACCTATAGAGACAATAAAAATCCTACCAATTAATTTATTTTGTTTGAATATAAAACTATCCATTTACATAAAAAAGCCCTTCGATGCCGTGCTAAAATTGTGATTCAAAAAATCTTTTTTTTCTGTATTAGTATTTTTTTTTTTTGAAATAAATTATAAATAAATTAAATAATTGATTTATAATTTTTAAACCAAAAATGAGAAAGAACTTTATTGAGGGCTATCCCGAGATAAAATAGAGAATGTTCTAGTTACAAGCGTTACATTTCAAGAAAACAGAAACTACACAAAAGTCCATTGACAAATTAAAGTGGTATCATAAAATGAACTTGAAACATTTTTTTTTTGAATGATTTTTTATTCATCAATTTTACTGTTTTCTAAACAAAATATTCCATTGAATTAACCCCTTCAATCTCGACGATTGAATAAAAACAGGCTATTATGATTTCAAACAAGCCGCTATGGTGAAATTGGTAGACACGCTGCTCTTAGGAAGCAGTGCAAGAGCATCTCGGTTCGAGTCCGAGTGGCGGCATGGCATCTTACAAATTCTCAAAAGAATTCAATAGTCCTATAATAAAATGAATTAAATTTCGGATTTCCATTTCAAAAATTTTAATTGAGGGATTTTTTTTTAAATATCAATTTTTTATGATCTTTTCGACTTTGGAGCATATTTTAATTCATATTTCTTTTTCAACAGTTTCTGTCGTAATTACACTCCATTTGATAACTTTATTAGTCAATGAAATAGTAGGACTATATAATTCATTCGAAAAAGGAATGATAGTTACTTTTTCTTGTATAACAGGATTATTAGTTACTCGTTGGCTTTATTGGAAGCATTTCCCATTAAGTAATCTATATGAATCATTAATCTTCCTCTCCTGGAGTTTCTACATTATTCATATGATTCCATATTTTAAAAAACAGAAAAATACTTTAAGTGCAATAACCGCGCCAAGTGCTATTTTTACCCAAGGGTTTGTTACTTCGGGCCTTTTAACTGAAATGCATCAATCCGCAATATTAGTACCTGCTCTCCAATCCCAGTGGTTAATGATGCATGTAAGTATGATGGTATTGAGTTATGCAGCTCTTTTATGCGGATCATTATTATCAGTAGCACTTCTAATCATTACATTTCAAAAAGGTATAATAAGGATTTTTGATAAAAGAAAACATTTATTAACTAAGTCATTTTTCTTCGATGAAATTCAATACATAAATGAAAAAGGCAATATTTTCCAAAGTGCTTTCCCCTTTTATGTTAGAAATTATTACAGGTCTCAGTTGATTGAACAGCTGGATCGTTGGAGTTATCGTGTTATTAGTCTAGGATTTATCTTTTTAACCATAGGTATTCTTTCGGGAGCAGTATGGGCCAATGAGGCGTGGGGATCATATTGGAATTGGGACCCAAAGGAAACTTGGGCTTTTATTACTTGGACCATATTTGCAATTTATTTACATATTCGAACAAATAAGAATTTGCAAGGTGCAAATTCTGCAATTGTGGCTTTTATAGGCTTTCTTATAATTTGGATATGTTATTTTGGGGTCAATCTATTAGGAATAGGCCTACATAGTTATGGTTCATTTACATTAACGCTTAATTAAATTGAATAAAGGGCCTTACGAGTACAAACATCGGGCACAGCATAAAGACATAAGTAAGTTTCTTATAAACAGGCGAGAACCATTTAAATCACTATACTACTTGCATTTGATTTAAATGGTTCTCACAAACGCCAAACATGTCTCATTATAATTCCAATTCAATCTTTCTTCTTACGTAAAGAAGACTTCTTTATTCATTTAAGGAAACCTATCTATAAAAAAAATTGGATAGAATAGTTTCTACTTTCTCAACTGATAGTGAGAGAACGAAATCTGGGTAAATGCCAATACCTATTACTGGTAAAAAGATAGAAGTAGAAACAAACAACTCTCGCGGCCCAGAATCAAAAAAATAAGAGTTTGGAATATTAAATAGCTTATATCCATAGAACATTTGACGTAACATAGATAATGAATAAATAGGAGTTAATATAATTCCAATTGCCATTCCAAAAGTTATTAGTATTTTTGGCATTAAAAGATATGTTTGGCTGGTAATTATTCCAAAAAATACTATTAATTCCGCAATGAAACCACTCATGCCTGGTAACGCAAGGGATGCCATTGAAAAACTACTGAAGAGTGTGAATATTTTTGGCATTGGAATAGCTATTCCGCCCATTTCGTCGAGATAAACAAGACGTATTCGATCGTAACTAGTTCCCGCTAAGAAAAAAAGTGCAGCACCAATAAATCCATGAGATATTATTTGTAAAATGGCTCCATTTAGTCCTGTATCAGTTATAGAACTAATTCCTATAATTATGAAACCCATGTGAGATACGGAGGAATAGGCTATTCTTTTTTTTAAATTCCGTTGCCCGGAAGATGTTGAAGCTGCATAGATTATTTGCATTGTCCCTATTATTATCAACCAAGGAGAAAATATAGAATGAGCATGGGGTAATAATTCCATATTAATCCGAACCAATCCATATGCTCCCATTTTTAATAAGATTCCAGCTAAAAGCATACAAGTACTGTAATGTGCTTCTCCGTGGGTATCCGGTAACCATGTATGTAAAGGTATAATCGGTAACTTGACAGCAAAAGCAATAAAAAATCCAATATAGAATATTATTTCTAATCCCACGGGATATGATTGATTAACTAATGTTTCAAAATTTAATGTTGGTTCATTGGAACCATATAAACCAACACCCAGAACTCCCATTAATAGAAAAATGGAACCCCCTGCAGTATACAAAATAAACTTAGTAGCTGAGTAGAGACGTTTCTTTCCCCCCCACATGGATAAAAGTAGATAAACAGGAATTAATTCTAATTCCCACATTATGAAAAAAAGTAAAAGGTCTCGAGAAGAAAATGATCCTATTTGACCGCTGTACATTGCTAACATCAGGAAATGGAATAATCGTGAATCTCGAGTAACCGGCCAAGCCGCTAACGTAGCTAAAGTGGTGATGAATCCAGTCAGTAAAATGGGCCCTATTGAAAGCCCATCTATTCCTAATCTCCAGTGGAAATCAAAAAAGTTGATCCATTTATAATCTTCTGTCAGTTGCATTAATGGATCGTCCGGTTGGAAATGATAACAGAATGCATAGGTTATTAGAAGGAGTTCTAAAATTGAAATAAATATAGTATACCACCTAATGACCTTATTTCCTCTATGAGGAAGAAAGAAAATTAAACAACCCGAAAATATGGGCAAAATTACAATGGTTGTTAACCAAGGAAAAAAATTCGTAGTAAAGACAAGATACACTTGAGCCAAAAAACCCCGTACCCGAAAAGAAATATATTTCTTTTCGGGTACGGGGTTTTGTCGGTAAAAAAAAATCCAAATAGAATAAATAAATGGATTCAAGTGGAGTTTTCTGGAACGTATCTATCAATAAGCTAGACCCATACTGCGAGTTGTTTCATGCCATAAATAAACCCGAACACTTAAAAAATCTGTTGGACAAGCCGATTCACATCTTTTACAACCGACACAATCCTCTGTTCTTGGAGCCGAAGCTATTTGTTTAGCCTTACATCCATCCCAAGGTATCATTTCTAATACATCTGTGGGACAAGCTCGGACACATTGAGTACACCCTATACATGTATCATAAATCTTTACTGAATGTGACATTGTGTCTAAAATTGTTTTTTAACTTCATTAATTTTCGATCTAGTTCTAGTAAAGTAAATGAACCACATATTCAAATACCAGACGAATCAATGATTTACCAGAATTATTCGAATCAACCTACTTCTGGATTGGATCGGCTTATTAGAATTATTAGAAAATAAAAAAGAGTTCCAAAATACTTTGATTTATTCTATTTTTTACAGTATGATTATACCTTAAGGTTCTGTACCTAGTAATTAAATTTGAATTGATGACTATTATTAATTTCTATAATTGTTATATAATAACTAATTCGAATATAATAACATAGTTAATATAAAATAGAATAATAAAAAAATACTACTTATTCAATAAATTCGATTGATTGATACGAGTTGATTTTCTGTTACGATAAATTGAAGAAACAATAGCCAGTCCAATAGCTGCTTCAGCGGCTGCAATAGCTATAACAAAAATTGAGAAAATATTTCCTTTTAATTGACGACTATCAAAAAAATCTGAAAATGTTACAAAATTGAGATTAACTGCATTCAATATAAGTTCAAGACACATAAGAGCCCGAACTAAATTTCGACTCGTGATTAATCCATAGATTCCCATAGAAAATAAATAGGCACTCAAAACAAGTACATGTTCAAGCATCATTGACCAACTCCTTATCAATCTCGATTCATTTCAATATGAAAAACAATTAAACCGATTTGATTGACTAGAATATAACAAGTTAGAATAGAATAAATTAAGAGCAAAAAAATATGTAAGTAAGAAATCTAAATCGAACTAAAAGTATTTTCATTTTATACATAAATTTGAATAGAATTGAATGGAAATTAATACGATAAAATAGATTTTTTTTTGATTGATAATAAAAAAAAATTATTGACGAGCCACAGCAATTGCACCTATTAAAGAAACTAAAAGAATTATGGAAATGAGTTCAAATGGAAGAAAAAAATCTGTTGATAAATGAATTCCTATTTGTTGACTATTATTTATCAAATCTTGTTCTAGAATTTGGTTTGATCTTGTAGTCCAAATAATCCCATACCATGACGTATTTAGAATAGTATTAATTAATGAAATAAAAAGACTTGTACAAACCAATGAAGTAGCTCTGTCCCCAACGGTAAAAAGATGAAAATCTTTGTCATATTCTGGCTCATTCATGAACATTACAGCAAATAGTATTAAAACATTTATAGCTCCCACGTAAATAAGGAGTTGTGCAGAAGCTACAAAATGAGAGTTTGCTAGAATATATAATAAAGATATACAAACAAGAACCAATCCCAGCGAAAAGGCAGAAAAAATGGTATTGGTAAGTAATACTACTCCTAGACCCCCTAATATAAGACCTGACCCCAGAAAGACTAAAAGAAAATCATGTATTGGTCCAGGTAAATCCATTATATGTAAAATAAGAGATAAAAAAATCCTAATTTTTCATGATCTTATTGACTTGAACAGGAAAAAGGAGGTTCATGTGTTCTTAATTGCTAAATCCTAATATGTACGACTTGATGTAGGTAAAGTTATTATATTAGAACCATCGCATTCTTTTTTATTTTATCGGAAATATAGTTCGAAACTATTTGCAATTATTCCAATTACATTAAACAGATTTTCAATATAAAACAAATTAAGTTGAAATTTTCATCAACCAATAGATTATAGTGAATGGTCGAGATTTTTAGTTAGTAACCAAGAAGAAAATGAAAAAATTTCAATTACATAAAAGAACCTTAGTAATTTAGTAATTGGGAATTGTTCTTCAATCATGAGATTTCTCTTTTGTTTGAGGCGAATTCAAAATTGTTCGAATTGTGTAATCATCCGTTATTGATATTGGTAAACGACCCAGAACAATTTGATTATAATTTAATTCGTGACGATCATAAGTAGAAAGCTCATATTCTTCAGTCATTGATAAACAATTTGTTGGACAATACTCAACACAATTACCACAAAATATACAGATTCCGAAATCAATACTGTAATTAAGCAATCGTTTCTTTCGAATATCCGTTTCCAATTTCCAATCTACAACAGGTAGATCTATAGGACATACACGAACACATACTTCACAAGCAATGCATTTATCAAATTCAAAGTGGATTCGACCACGAAAACGCTCTGATGTGATCAATTTTTCATAAGGGTATTGAATAGTTACAGGTAAACGGTTGGCGTGGGATAAGGTAATCATAAAACCTTGACCAATGTACCTTGCCGCCCGTACTGTTTGTTGACCATAATTGATAAATCCGGTTACCATAGGGAACATATAGTCAAAATAAATAAAAAAATTGGATTTTGTTTCTTTCTCTTGTTTGATACAAGCTAACAAATTCAATTTGAATAATTTTTGTATTTTTATTTTATAGAATTTATAATGAAAGGAGTTGGGAAGAAGTTGTTAATAATAGATTACCTAAAGAAATAGGTAAAAGAAATTTCCATCCAAGATTTAATAATTGGTCCATTCTTAGTCTAGGTAAAGTCCATCTTGTTGCGATAGGAATGAACAAGAACAAAAAAGTTTTTGCTAATGTAATGAAAATACCAATTGTCGTTCCAAAGACTCCATACGCCTTGTTTATTTCAAACAATTCAGGAATTAATATGTATGGAATAGAGAGATTCCAACCACCCAAGTAAAGAACTGTTACAAATAACGAAGAGACTAGCAGATTTAAATAGGAAGCAACATAAAATAAACCAAATTTTATACCCGAATATTCCGTTTGATAACCTGCTACTAATTCTTCTTCGGCTTCTGGTAAATCAAAAGGCAATCTCTCACATTCCGCTAGAGAAGAAATTAGAAAAACAATAAACCCTATAGGTTGCCGCCACAAATTCCATCCCCAAAAACCATATTTTGACTGCGCCTCAACTATATCAACTGTACTTGAACTGTTAGATAATCATAGTCGATGATAAGATCACTCTTATCATCGCTATTACAGAACCGTACGTGAGATTTTCACCTCATACGGCTCCTCGAGAGCCATAAATAAATCTAAGGACCTATTCGATATTCTTTAATCTTGATATGTTTGGAAAATAGATAAAGTCAAAATTAATCAAAAGTTCCTGAATTAGACCAATGGAATTCTGTCTGCTAGACTATAAAAAAGTGCTTCGGAATTGATCTCGTTCTTTACTTTAATTTTAAGAATTTCAAGTTTTTTTTTTTGATTTTTTTTATTGAGTAATAATTTGATTCATTAATAAAATACTCTTTTTACCAATAATCAATATTTTACCTTATTAGAATTATATTATTTTCGATTCCGAAAAAGAATTCAAAATTCATTCATGATTTATGACGTGACAAAAATTTCATTTCCATGAATATTTTTTTGCAATTACGTATTTCATTTTTTTTGGTCCTCTTATTTCTTTTATTTAGGCTTAAAATAAAACAAAGTAAAGGATTACTTCGTTCCTGATAGTCATTTATTTAATCGGTGGATAGGAGCATACTCTGGATCGGAATTTTTTGGAGTACTACTTGATCATTTCTACCAATTTAAAGCACCAATTTAGTATTTCTTTATATGTATAAGTGTTTCTTCGGATAACTTACATAATTTCTATTACGAATCCTTTGTGTACTTTTGTGTTCCTAATCATCCACTCATTTTTGCTCAATCTTTATGGTAATTCATAGAAAAGATAGTAAAAACTCCATAAAGTTGATCTTTTCAACCCGCTTCAAGCCCTGATGACTAATAAATCAATCTTGGGGTAAACAGTCTTGACTGCTTATGTTTATTTTTGTTTAACCCTTGTACTTGGGAAATGAGATTCAAATTTTTTACGGCGAATTTCTAAGCTGTTTTCTTTCACTCATTTAACTATCTGATTTAGTTTATTAACTCGAGAAGTGAATAAAAAAATAAAGATATCTATTCAATACGTTTAAATTTCATTCTTCGTAAAAACTTAAAATGGAAGAAGACTTATGTCTGAACGAATCACACGTAGAGATATTGATAACACGCATAGAGTTAATGGTATTTCATAACTAATTGATTGGGCAGCAGCCCGTAGACCACCTAAAAAAGAATATTTATTATTTGATCCATATCCTGACATAAGAAGTCCAATTGGAGCAATACTTGAAATGGCGATCCATAAAAAAACACCAATACTGAGATCGGCTAGAACAAGGTGATAGCCAAAAGGAATTACTGAATAACTTAGTAAAATTGATATGACTGCTAGAGAGGGCCCGATACTAAATAAACGCATATCCCCTCTAGATGGAAGAAGGTTCTCTTTAAAAAGTAGTTTTGTCCCATCTGCTAGAGCTTGAAGAATTCCCAACGGACCGGCGTATTCAGGTCCAATACGTTGTTGTATACTTGCGGATATTTCTCTTTCTAACCACACAATCACCAGTACACCTATTGTGATTCCCAATATGAGAATCACAATAGGTACAAGCATCCATATAGTCCCATAAATCTCCTTTAAGGATTCCAACCTAGAAAAGGAATTGATAGTTTGTATTTCTGTTGTATCAATTATCATTTCAACGATCAACTTCCCCCATAATGATATCTATGCTACCTAATATCGTCATAATATCAGCCAATTTCATTTTTTTAACTAATTGAGGAAGAATTTGCAAATTGATAAAACCCGGTGGGCGAATTTTCCATCTCCAAGGAAAAACACTTTGATCTCCTATCAAAAATATTCCCAATTCTCCCTTTGGGGCTTCGACTCTCACATAAAGTTCTTGTTTCGACAATTCAAAAGCAGGAGACGGTTTTTTACTAATGAATCGATATTCAAAATCATTCCATTCAGGATATTTTATCCTATTAAAGCGTCGTATTTCTAAATTTTCATAAGGACCCCCTGGGATTCCTTCTAAAGCTTGTTGAATAATTTTGATGGATTCCGCCATTTCGCTAATTCGTATTAAATAACGAGCTAATGAATCTCCTTCTTTTTGCCATTGGACTTCCCAATCAAATTCGTCGTAAGACTCATAATGATCAATTTTACGAAGATCCCATTGTATTCCGGAAGCTCGTAGCATTGGTCCTGATAAACCCCAATTTTTTGCTTCTTCTCCACCAATAATGCCCACCCCTTCAACTCGTTCTAAAAAAATAGGATTTCGTGTAATAAGTTTTTGGTATTCATCAATCCCTTTTAAAAAATAATCACAAAAATCTAAACATTTATCTATCCATCCATAAGGTAGATCGGCAGCTACTCCTCCGATACGAAAATAATTATGCATCATTCTCATACCAGTGGCAGCTTCGAATAAATCATATATTAATTCTCTTTCTCGGAAAATATAGAAGAAAGGGGTCTGTGCGCCAATATCTGCCATAAAAGGGCCAAGCCATAACAAATGAGAAGCTATACGACTTAACTCCAACATAATTACTCTGATATAACTAGCTCTCTTAGGTACTTGAATATTTCCCAATTGTTCTGGCCCATTTACTGTTATTGCCTCTGTGAACATAGTAGCTAAATAATCCCAACGTGTTACATAAGGAAGATATTGTATAATTGTTCGGTTTTCCGCAATTTTTTCCATTCCTCTGTGTAAATAACCCAATATTGGTTCACAGTCAATAACATCTTCACCATCTAAAGTAACGATGAGTCGGAGAACACCATGCATTGATGGGTGGTGAGGGCCCATATTGACTATCATGAGGTCTTTTCTTGTAATTGGTACAGTCATAGGTTTTTCCCCGATTCATTCTTTCATGAATTCATTTTTCCATGAATTGCTGAAAACAAAAAGAAGTTCATCAAAATTCAAGATCTAATAAATCAAATAATTCAAAACGACTCTTCAAATTAGCGTGTTTTTAGCTCTCGAATGTTCAATTGACTGATTAATTCTTTATAATGTACTCGGTTTTTTTTTGACAAATAAGACAGTAGTCGTTGACGTTTTCCAAGAATTTTTCGTAGACCTCTTTGAGATGAATAGTCTTTTTTGTGCAATTCCAAATGTGAAGTAAGTCTCCGTATCTTATTGGTAAAACGGAATACTTGAAATTCAACAGACCCCCTGTTTTCTTCCTTTTCTTCATGCGAAATAACGGATATGAATGAATTTTTTGTCATAAATTCTTAACCTTCCTTTTTAATGAATATGGAATTTTCTCAATCAGTAATAATAATGCTAACAATTTTAATGTGGTCTACACAATAATCCTAAATGTGAATTTCCTTATTTTCTTCATTCATTTTAGCAAAGAAAATAAATAAAGAAAATTCTGTTGATTCATTTATGGATATAATGGATACGTCATCGAATTAGGATCATGTATTGGAATTGAATGTAGGATAAGGCGTGTGTGCATCTATTTATCTACCAGATAATAAGGAATATATAAGATAAAATTTCATAAATTCATTTTTAATCGTGGATACATATGTATTCTTAATATACTAAAACGACTTCCGTTATTAGTATCAAACCAATAACGATTCATACAAGCTAAATCTTCTAATCGATAATTAGGCCAAAGAAAGAATTTTAATTTTAGAAGTTGATTTTTATCTCGATCAAAGCCTTTGCTTTCATCAAAAAATTGACTACAGTTTTTTACCCCATTCCTATTGCAAAATACTGTTTTTTTATCCACACCATTATTATTACTTGAATTAAAACAAATTAGAATTCTTAATTCTCTACGACACCTAGGAGATAAAATATTTTCAGGAGTAAGCAAATCATAATAGTTTTTATCTCTACTTTTCATCATCCTTTGATATCTTGGAACCAATTCATCCAAATTCTTCTTAGCAACATTTTCGTTGTATCTTTTTTGATTATTTTGGCGTTTACTCTTATGAACCAATGAAATATTTATGGTTTGATACAGAATAAATTGTCCATCATCTTTTATAGACAGACGAATCGGTTCAATAATAAATATCCCCTTTTTCATCAATTCTTTAATATCTAAATCTTTAGGAATTCCCATTATATTCAGATTAATTTCTCTCTTTTCAATAGAGGATATGGTAATTTCTCTTGGATTTTTCAATTTAAGTAGGAAAGAATATACTTTGATATTTTTGATCAGTTTTTGCTTGAAAGAATTATTCCATTTCAATTGAAAAAGAAAATACCTTTTCAGTAAGGAATATAATTCTGCTTCTGTACTACTTTTGTCTTTGTCTTGTTTTTTTTTTATACGTTTTTTTATATCTGATTCCGTATAACCTTCTTCAATATTTTTTTGTTGATTTGAGAAACCAGATTCAAAGTTCTCTTGGACATTTAATTCAAGATCTCCTTGTCCTACGAATTTATTTTCGTCGTGATTTTGATTCTCTAATTCAAGAAATTTTTTTTCATTTGATGATATAAAAGGATTTTTTTTTTTCTTTCTATTAATGTTTTTATTTTCAATAAAATTTGAAAAAAGGAAATTAATTGGTATAATCCAGGGTTTCATTTTATATGCATTATAAAGTAAGAAAAATTCCGGGAAGAACCAAGATTCTAGATTCGATATGGGATAACTTAGTATTTCTTCGTTCATTCCCATCCAATCAAAAAGGTTTTTTTTTTGATGGAATGGGTTGATTTTTTGATAAATTGTGCAATAAAAAATACCTTTATTATCCATTTTATCAAAAATTTTATAATTCTTTGGTTCAGTCTTAGTATTTTTATTATTGATCGTACTGAGATCGACCCAGGCTCCAATGTCAATTTTATTTCTAAGAGAAAAATGGAGAATTTTCCAATCCAAATATTTTCTATCTGTATTTTTCTCTATATCCATAATATTAGTTACTCCTAAATAATTAGTGATAGGGATACTCCACCACATATCAACTAATTTGTCTTTATGTATGTTGTAATTATAAGGATAAGAAAATTCTTGGTTTTTTTTTATTTGTAATGGTAACCCATAATGATATGAATCCTTCTTATCTTCATAATAAAGAAATTTCGATGATAAAACATCATATCTATAGTTTTTTTTTAAATTATCTTTTTGATCTGATAATAACAATAAATGGGCTTCAGAATTATTGGCATTTTTGTAATTGTAATTAATTAATTGTTCTTTTTCATATTCATATGAATTCCATTTTTTTTTTTTTTCAAGCTTACAATGTTCATTGACTGTATTTCGCCATTTTTGTGGTACTAATCGAGACCATTTTATCCGAGATAAATCATATTGATAATTACTTTTTAACCATTTTTTCCATTGATTCATTAAAAAATTCGGAAGTTTCTTGGTACTTAGTTCGTAAGGAGTTATTCCTTGTGTTTCAAAATAATCTTTTATTTCTTTTTTAAGAAATAAAGACGTTCCATGATATTGAAAGATAGATCTTAACTTATATTTTAGCTTATATAAGTTAATTATTTTTGCTTGTGATAATTTGTAAAATACATAGGCTTGTGACAAAAAAGATAAATCATAAGGAATCTTCGAATTCCTATTAATATTACTACTAAATCGGAAAGGTGATTTTTTTATAGTCGAAAGAAACTTAATTGTATTTTTATTTGTTGTATCAATTCTTTCTTGACTTGTTTTATTATTGCAAATGGATTTTTCAATTAATTTTTTTGTTGATTCATGAAAACGTTCTGTATTAATTATGGAAACATTAAAAATATATAGAAATATATCTATGTAGATTTTTTCTATAAAAAATTTAAAAAAATAACTTGATTTACGGCTTAATCGAGCATTTCCTCTTTTAAATATATGACTAATATTTTTGTGCGATTCGAATCTTTTAAGACCATAACGTGTTTTGTTAGGACTAATTTTTATTTCTATTCTCTTTTTCTTATCTTTTGTAATTTTTTCTATTTGATTTCTTATTATTCTTGTCCTATTTCCC